CAAATTTCTTTATGGAAGTCTCTATTAGAAATGAATTCTCTAACATTTGACTCCTTACCACCGAAGAATTTCGTCGTACACTTGAAAGATAGCCCAGAAAATAGAAAGAATGATTGTATAATTGGTTTATATGGATCCTGTCCGGTTGAGACCACAAGTAAAAATGAGATTGCCAAAAACGGACAAGGTAAGATTTCCATTTCTTCATACGAAGATGAGTCCCCTTTGAAGCCAGAATGGCTTTTCCTTGATATCTGACATAATGCATAAAAGGGTCCTTGAACAACCATAAGGTCTTCTGAAAATCATTACGAAGCACTACTACAAGATGTTCTATTTTTCCATAGAAATGTGTTCGCTCAAGAACAGTTCCAAAGGATGTTGATCGTAAATGAGAAGATTGTTTACGGAGAAAAACAAATACCGATTCACATTCATATACATGAAAATTATACATGAACAGGAAGAATCTTCGATTCTCTTTTGAACAAACAGAAATGGATTTCTTTGGAGCATTGAGACTATTTGAATTCTGATAGTCGTGGAGAAAGAATCGCAATAAATGCAAAGAGGGGGCATCTTGTATCCAAGAGTGAAGTATTTGAACCAAGATTTCCAGATGGGCGGGGTAAGGTATTAGTATATGTGACACATGATTTAAATGTGATAATTTGTCCTCGAAAAAGGGAAATATTGAATGAATAGATCGTAAATTATGAGATTTTGTTATTTCTTTTTCTTCTAAAGAAAATACTAATTGCAGCGAGAATGGAATTTCCATAATAACTGCAAAACCCTCTGATACTGTTTGAGTATACAAATTTTTGTTGTGCCCAATGAATCGATTTTGGTTGGAATCATTAATCGAAAAAATCAAACGATTCTGTCGACGCATTCGAGTAATTAAACGTTTCACAATTAGTGAACTGGATTTATTGTCATAACCTAAATTATCCATAGTTTCGTAAAAAATCGAACCATTTAAAGCATAATAATGAGCAAGTGCGTAGATATACTCCTGAAATAGAAACGGATAAATGAAGCATTGTTGCCGAAATCTATCTATTTCGAAATATTTCTGTAATTCCTCCATTTGAAATTCTACTTGGTCACCTTGGACTAAAGGCACGAGAGATTTCTTGGGTTATCAAATGATACATAGTGCGATATGGTCAGAACAAGGTATATAGTAAAAAATAGTAGATACCCCGAAGACGGGGAGTACAGCCCAAGCAATGGATCCTCTCTTTCCATCTAATTTGTTTGTGTTCGTCATAGTTACAAGAGATGGTTAGAAATCCTTTATTTTTGCAACCCAATCGATCTTTTGACTTTGGAAGAGATTCTCTTTATCAGTATACCGTTTCTTCTACACACTCGCCTCCACTCCATACTTTATAATTAGAATAGAGAAAGAATAGTTAATAGTTAGGATTCATGAAAAAAAAGGAATCGATGATCCACTCATCGGAGAATTTTTTCCCGCATTAGGCACTAATCTATTTTTAACGTCTAATTAGATCGGGTAATCATTCGAATTATGAATCGAAGCTCGTTGCTTTTGGGTTCCTTAGCATTGGAGCCGTTAAGGCTCTATCCATGTATTCACACGACCCAACTGTGAATTGATTTGGTACCGTTCCAAAAATAAAACAAGATTTTGTACCGCCCAGGTTAAGGATGAAATATTCCCAGAGCTCTCCATTGATACGACATGCTGTTTTTTCCATTCATTCCCCTTCAGGATCAGTCGTGGTCTTACAAACTCTACCAATGGTATGGACGAATCCGTTGCTTCATCCAAATGTGTAAAAGATCATAGCCGCACTTAAAAGCCGAATACTCTACCGTTGAGTTAGCAACCCGTGTAAATATAGTATGTAGATACGATCTAAACCAAAAAATAAAACAAAGAAATTGGATTGTCTTAGCCAAGCAAAACATTGAACCAGCAACAAATCGAAAAGAAACGTTTGTTGATCAATTAAAAACGTAAAAATGATCAGATCAGATGAAACTACAACAGATTCGCGGATAAATAGAGAGAATTTACAGACCTTCCTTTTTTATCTTATCATTTTTTTTTCATGAAATGAAATTCAGAAGAGACTTCTTTTGTCACAGCAAATCTGTCAAACCCATCATTTGAGTGAAGGAAAGAAACAAACTTATGTGACGTAGAACAATGGATCCGTTTATTTAGCCACGATCCAATTATAAATCGACCGCTACACCGTTGTCAATATGAATTGATTGTTGAGAAACAAATTCCATAAACTTAAAGAAAATAAGGACTTGTGTTGGATTGGCACTACAATTCACTCGATCTTTTTTTATTCGTTTCATGTCAATAGAAGAGATTTTTTTGTTGCTATATGATATGGGATCATGTGTTAGCAATAGTGAATAAGTATGAATAGAACAAGAAAAAAGGAACGGCGGAGAAAAAATTACACAAAGCTAGATATTCCCTTTTTCTATTTCAGAAATTTCATTTCGTTTTATTAATTTGAAGCTCCTTAAATACTTCCGCTTTTTTTGAAATATCATAAACAGTTCGCGTAGGTTGAGCACCTTTCTCGAGGAAATATAGAATAGAAGGAACATTTGAATAAGTTTGTTTTTTTATCGGATCATAAAAACCTACTTTACGAAGATCTCTTCCTTCTCTTCGGGATCGAACATCAATTGCAACGATTCGATAAACAGCCCATTGGGATAGGTATAAATGAACAATACCCCCCCTAGAAACGTATAAGAGGCTTTCCCCTCGTACGGCTCGAGAAAGAATGATTCGAATTTCTGTATATAGTGAAAAATGGATCCATAAAAATCATCAATTAATTAGGATTTGAGTCATTTTTTTTCTTCCTTACTGAAAAAGAAATCTCATTCATACTCATAACTCAAGTTGGGTAATTCTCAAAGAGATCGAAGGTAAATCCTTAGACATTTATTGAGCCGTCTCTAACCTCTTTTGCTTGTCTCGTATAGAATCTATTTTCCTTCCTCATTCTAATCTAGTTATTGAGACAATGGAAAATGGCGTTTACTTGTTCCGGTATCCTTTATCTTTGCTTTGAATCATTGGGTTTAGACATGACTTCGGTGATCCTTAATTGTTTCAAAATGGCAGCAACATACCTTTTGTTCTTTTTATTGAACAATTACACAAATGATTGTATCCTTTATGATACAATACACTTTTGATCGAAAAAGTTTTACCAATTCTGACAAATTGTACTTTTTTGCTTTTGAATTTGAAACTTGTTCGGATTTTGGATTTTTACATCGAAGATATCCTTACGAAGTTGGAACAACTTATTGACTGGCACTAACCCTAGATCCTTCCCTCTGATAAATGAATCAAGAATTTATGCTCGAGCTCCATCATGTACTATCCCCCTAAAAATTAGGTCCTAGTGGCATAGAACAAACTATGTCGAGCCAAGAGCATTTTCATTGATATCTAAAATGGAAATGGTGGGTGCAAGAATCCACAGCAGATCTATCTTGTCCTTCAAGTCGCACGTTGCTTTCTACCACATCGTTTCAAACGAAGTTTTACCATAACATTCCTCTACCTCTCATTTGTAATTTGGAATCGGTATGGAATTGATTCAATATGGAATCATGAATAGTCATTGGTTCCCTCAATGCAGTGCATAGTAGAGTAGTCCATACCTTTTTCTATATGGATGAATAGATATTTATTTCTCTGGAAAAGTCTCAGCAAGAAGGCAATTTAACCCCATATTCTGTCATAAGACTTATTTATATCTACACCTTCAACATATTGTTCGGGACGATCACCCACGAACAATCCAATTCTTTCTTGAACAACTAAGCCAAAGAAGGGTATTTAATTAGATTAATATTACAGGAACCAAATAAAACGAACCATTAACTAAACAAGTTATTCTAATGACCTAGAAAAGTCGCAAGTAACTCGATACAATAAATTAACCAATCTCACACTTCTTCGAATCTTTAAGATTTATAAATATAAGTTAAGGAATCATGAAAAATGCTTTCAGGAATTTCCTACTTTGAGACAGAATAATCATTATTAGAAATAAGTTTTCCTGAAAAGAATGAGTTTGATCTCTAAATCAATCAAATCAACAAAAGGCCACAATCAAAACAAGTAATTAAAAGGGTTAGCAGATATCTCATTAATGAATGATACACGAATTCGATCATCATAAGAGAAATCTTTGTTTCTTTTCCAATTAAATCATCAACGATTTAAACCAGGTAGACGGGTCGAGAAACAAATCCAATTTGTTTGGATTCATGGAGATGAATAAAAAAGGAAAGGCTTATGGAAGATAAGATTAAGGTCGTTATTCTCTCATCTGATTTTCTCAATCAGAATCGTAGGGGTATGCTCTTTCCGTATCCATCAGATACACCGGAGAATAGTGACCGTGAGTCATCGTGTATATTTAAGAGATCACAAATCAAATCTATTTCACCGAAACCGAAATATCTGTGTCACTAAAATCTGAAATCGAACAAAACAATAAGAATACATATGGACTGGACGCGGTTCATTTTATACGGATTTTTTGTATACGTATTTTGGTTTATTTCAGGTTCAGGAATCTTTCCTGAAATTCTATTTCCATTCCATAATGGAAATAGAATTTCAGAATCTCCTCCCATCGTTTCATTGCTCTCCAATTATTCATTGGAACCCAATGAATTTAAAGTAAAAACAATTGGGTCCAAAGAAAAGAAATCTGTTACGTATTGAATTTTATTCTTTTTAATGCGTTAATGCGATCCATATAACACAGATATTGAAATTGATACCTTCAATTTGCTAATTAACTCGTATTTACACAATTTTATGAGGATCATAGTCAAAACGAATCAAAAAAGATCTTCTTATGGGATGCTATCTTGTATAGGTATACAGCCAAACGAGTCCAAATGATTTGGACTCGTCCTTTCTCTTTTTTTTTTGTTCCACCCCAGGCTTAGGAGCTTTAATTCCAGTGATGAAATGAGTACCAAGAACTCCTCCTGTTTCAAATTCAGGATCCACCTAAAATTAGTCATTTTGAATACCTTATTCACTTTAGGAAAGATAGTGACCTATCTTAGGCATTTCGACTCAGAATGCATCATGTGGGAATTCAAAAAGGATATGATTCTTCTCTGAATCATTAGAGATCAGAAAGAAAGATGGGATGGGATCGCATTGTATCCAATATTACACTTTTAAACAGATAAACAGAGGATTCTTAAAGAAAAGAGAACATTGTTATGATAGAATCAATGTTGGGACGGAAGGATTCGAACCTCCGAGTAACGGGACCAAAACCCGTTGCCTTACCGCTTGGCCACGCCCCATTTAGATTTCCATTCGACACAAATAACAGTATTATTTCTATTGGTCGTTCGTCAATTCCAGCCCCAATCTATATATAGATATGGAATAGGTTGTTGCTAGAATTCTACACATGTAGGTGTAGAATCAAAATGAATTTATTGCTCATAATATAGAAATCAATTAAGATATTGTAGAAAAGTATGATTTTTTCAATTCTCAAATGAGAATTGAAAGATTTTTGATTGGGGGAGAGTTCAAAGCAAAAGAAGAATTTTTTTGTTTGGCCTATCTTCTTTCTTCATTTTTTCCCTTATATCAATAACTCAATAATAATGAAATTCTCTCCAAGAACAAAATTTTTTTTATGCTTAATACCTTTAGTTTAATATGTATCTGTCTTAATTCTACCCTTCATTCGAGTAGCTTTTTCTTCGCCAAATTACCCGAGGCTTATGCTTTTTTCAATCCAATCGTAGATATTATGCCAGTCATACCTGTGCTCTTTTTTCTCTTAGCCCTTGTTTGGCAAGCTGCTGTAAGTTTTCGATGAGATCTCGAATACTGTCCGAGAAAGATTCACGATTGATTCGTGGAAAAAAGAAATCTATTCTAGCAGTTGATCTTGATAAGATCAGATAAGTCTTACATTATGAACTCTCGATTCAAACATGGAAATTAGACAGCCGAGATGAATCTGGATCACCCCGTTTTCTCATTCTGACCCTCCTAAGGTCAAATACCCAGTGTAAGGTCCCTCACAATACGTAATTCTGAGTATGAAAGAAAATTTCGTTAACGAAGGAAATCTTATCTTATTACAAATGAATCCCTTTCTTTTCTAGAAAGAAATTTATTGGTGTCAAAATGGGATATGCGGTACAAAAGTAGAGAATCTATTCCCCTATTTCCTTTCCACCAAAAACGATCTTGGAGATTGTGTAATGCTTACTCTCAAACTCTTCGTTTACACAGTAGTGATATTCTTTGTTTCTCTATTCATCTTCGGATTCCTATCTAATGATCCAGGACGTAATCCTGGACGTGAGGAATAAAAAATCGGAGGTTTTTAGTTCCTGGATTTCTTAATCTTCTTACGATCTTCTCTATTCCATACATTTAACCAAGATAAGTAAGGGATCAAGATTTTTTCGAATTCGAAAGATGAGAAATCTCAAGCGATCAGAAGGGGCGGAGAGAGAGGGATTCGAACCCTCGGTACGAATAACCCGTACAACGGATTAGCAATCCGCCGCTTTAGTCCACTCAGCCATCTCTCCCAATAACAAATTGTTAGTTCATTTGTAACGCGTGAACTAAAGATTGAGAAAATAAAGGTTCTTTTATTCTCCGGCCTGGCCAGTCTCTAGCCAGGCCATTCCTAGTTTTGTTCTAATGAATCGTGGATCAAAAGATTTTTCTGATTTTCTTTTAAAAAGAAAATACTTGTTATTGTGGCAGTGACAAAGGCTATTTCCATTCCTATGACATTCCTGTCATTTCTTATGATTCTTCATTTTTTCCTTTTTTTTTATTTTATTGATATTGACTTACTGGAATGAAAAAAAAAAAAACATTTCTTTTCTCATGGGAAAAGCTTTGTTTGAACGCTCGAGTCCGCAAAAAAGACAAATACTGTGATTTTTTATTTTTCACTAGATCCAATTGACCCAAATTCATAAAATTTGACAGTTGAATGAATAGAGAAAAGAGTAACCTCGAAAAAGATGAGATACAAATTCTCACTTTTTTGCGGGGGGGGGGAATCGTTTCTTTACTTGAAAAGAATTAATGGAGAAGTTAAAAAAAAAAATGGAACTTCGGATTCTTGCACAACTCATTCTTCTGTTTATGTGTTTATGTTCGGACTTCAATGGCTATTTCGAGCCGGAACTTCAGTAATGATTCCCTATGCAAAAGGTATAACTTGTTATTTAAATGAATCTTCTTCTATTTCATTAAGTCCCCCATCGGAACACGTCAGCACTCACTGCAATTTTCATGATTCTAATCCCATCTTGATTACGTCCCATTCGCTTATTCGACAAATTATAAATTCATATACAATAATCATATTGTAGCGGGTATAGTTTAGTGGTAAAAGTGTGATTCGTTCTATCGACAACGGAAATAGTTAGAGGGTCTTTCAGTTTGATTCATAT